GCTTTATAATGTTTCAGTTCATGTTCTTATATATTCTATTTATATACCAGAAGAGATGTACGCCTCAATCCAATGAGGCTACTATGAAATATTCACTTATGGGTGAGGCAAGTTCTTCCATTCTGCTGGTCTGGTCTATGCTCTTTCTTGGCTATATGGTTTATCCGGGGGAGAGATTGAGCTTCAAGAAATAGTAAATGGTCTCATAGATACACAAATGTATGACTCTCCAGGATTATGAATTGCGCTTATATCCATAACTGTAGGAATTGGGTCCGAGCTTTCCCCAGTTCCTTTTCATCAATGGACCCCTGACGTATATGAAGGAGTATGATTCGTTCTACAAATTACAAATTATTACCTATATAATAAAATATAGTGAGATATCTCTCTTTCTTTTTTTTAGATGTTTCTATCTCTCAAAACTCTATGGACATGCGGAAAAGAGAAAGAAAAGGACTGTTACCCCTACCTCCCACTCGGACCAAGACATCAATCGCTTTTACCGAAATAACAATTAAGGTAAAGCAAGGTCAGAAACAACTAAAAAAACTAATATATTTTAATGAAAAAAGATATTTTGTAAGAAGGATTGGTAATATTTTCTATTGATTTAATAGATTTGGTCTTATACATACGCGAGGAAGGTAATAAAAAAGGAATCAGATTCTTTTTTACGACCGATCGATATCAATACTCCAATACGCTATCTCTTACATATATTCTATATTCATCATGATATGAATAATATATATATATACTATTCATGTAATAGGATTCACTTTTTTGATGCCTTGATGGTGAAATGGTAGACACGCGAGACTCAAAATCTCGTGCTTAAGAGCGTGGAGGTTCGAGTCCTCTTCAAGGCATAATATTTTTCATGTTTATTGAATGAGCGATTCAATGGCAAATATCGTATGATATTCTCTCAATAGACTGGGATGGGATAGATTTCCCTCGTATCAACAGATACGAGGTATTCCGACAATTAACTACAAGTTTAAGCTGCTGGAATAGGACAGTGGATACAGACAGGATCTTGGCGATCTTCTCTATCTAATGAGGAGTCCATTCCGAAATGGTCCGCTCTTGTATTATGAGGTATATTTCATTAAGGACAAAGATTGAGAAGAATCTTTTAAGATCTTGCAAGATACATAGATTGACCATATACTCCTTGCAAAATTTTGCAAGATCCGGTAGTTGCGACCGAACCTCAACAACTATATCCGGATCCTGTGACTCTATGATGAACCTTTCCTCTCCTCTTAATAGTGTGGGAAGAGGGAATACTAGAACCGAAATCGAGGAGATAAGAAGTAAGCATAGTTTAGTAGAGAATATCTCATTAGGTTAAAGAGAATGGGCTTGTCTTTACTATGCTTACCCTACATGGTCGAGATCTCGGAGTGAGGAACCTATCTTAAAATGAAAAAAAAAAAAAATATATAAAATCTTTTTTTCCTCCAACATACTTACTATTCTTGGACAATACCAGGAAAAGATTAATTAAGGATCTGAAATCGGAGCTAGAGCCTCTCATTGATTTTCTGCCCGGTCAATTTTTTTACTTAATTCCATATTTCATTGCTCTTTCATCGATGGTTAGAGATTGGCTGATGTGAAATCTTAATCCTGTTATGAATTGAGTGTTCAATTTCATTTGGAAAAAGCCATTTCTTCTCCAACAATGTCTTTGTCATTTGATCCAATAACATTCTGTTAGATAGGAACAGATTTGATAAATATTGATAACTCTCGGATAGAGTATTATAAACAAAAGATTCATTAGATAATAAACTATTGGTTCCGAAGCATCTTTTGTGATGAATTAACGATTCGAAGCGGTCAACCTTTTTTATTGGATTTTCGATCAACCAACGTTGATATGTAAATGAAGGAGAATATGGCTGCATACGTTCCAATCGGATACCGATTGCTTGAATGCGTTTGAAATCCTCGATATGTTTCTTTTCTGCAAAAGACAATGGTTTCCACAAATTCATGATCGAAATCGAATTGGTCATGGATTTTGAATTATATCTATTAAAAGCACCTTGGAAACTTTTTTTAGAGAAAAAACCATATTTTGCTTTTCTTCTCCTTGAACCATAAGTAATATAGAGCCTTTTCAGCAGTTCTTCATTTGCGAAAATTTCTCGGCGTGAAAACACAAGGCGCTGCTCTTGAAATAGGAAGGGATCCCAAATATATCGTCTTCCTAGAAAGAACATAGGTTTATTAGAGTCTTTATATTGCATCGGATATTGTATAGAAAATTGAGATCCTCCCATCTGCCCTTTTTCAAACGATCCGAACAGGTACGAAGATCCCAATTCATTGGTTCTTTTTGTACGATCGAATCGATTACTGCGAAGAAAACTAAGACGCCAGATCCTAGGAGCCCAAACTATTTTATTTATTACCCTATCCATTTGTTTTGCGCCGAGAGTTTCTTCTAGAAACTTCAATTCATATTCTTTCAGAAATCGTGTCATATCTAGATGATTTCTCATTTTGGGCTGAGGAGCAAATGTGATTTGATCCTTATCGGACTTACCCCGACATATTCCTAACCATGGAAACTCGACCAGAAGACTTTCTAAAAGACTAGAAGCTAGATTGAAATCATGCTCAGCGAATATATCGAGAGAAATCCAATTCTCTCTATTTCGTTCCGATATATACCACGAATCTCGAGCCGCTGATCCGGCCAAGCAACCCAAAATATGGGGGAGTATGGTAAATTCCTTCATAGTTGTTTCGGCAATCGAAGGTTCTAAATACCATTCGGACAAATAAGAAAACCTTTTCTTCCATAATTCCTTTTTTGTAGATAGAGGATTCATGGGAGAATTTCTTCTAAGTGTATTTTGTATAACAGCCTTTCCTACCTTGTAGAGAAGTCTTTCGTCATTTTTACCGAATCCAACCTGATTATCTATAGATTCCAAACCAAAATTTTGCCTATAAAGAGCTAATCGAATTGTATTAATGTCTATAACTGATTTCTTTCGGGTAATACTAATTGATAAGGCTTCATTGGCAAGTGCTGCTAGATCTCGTGCATTAGAACCTATGGTTCTAGATCCAAATTCATCGGGACAGGACAACTGTTTTTCCGAGTAGAACCCTTTGCTACGTAAAAGAATGGGAAATTCCCTTTGTCGTTGTGGGATAACAAGCATTCGAATATTGATCGATCTATCTAATCGATTTGGAGCTATTAGAGCTGGATCCACTTTTTTGGGGATATGAGTCGAAGCAATAAAAAGAATATTTCTGATAGAATCTTTCTCATCATCTCTAGAGAGATGGTTCACTAATAAACCGAGGAAAAAGTCAGTTAAGTTTAAACCAAAGAAAGATTGATTTAGGTCATTGAAATGAAGTTGATGAATGTTTGGAATCCATATTATGCAAGGAGACATTCTTTTCGCCAATTCGAGGGTAAGATTGAATTGTTGCATTTTTTCTTTCACCTTATTTTCAAAATCAGTCATAGTACTTCCAGTACCAGGGTAATTTAAATATTCACCATACAATAACTTGTTCAGAGATATTTTAATTAAAGGAACATAAGAGTCTGCTGCTAGACTTTTGGCCAAATAGGATCGGCCAGTTTCCATAGGACCTATAAGTAAAATCCCTTTGGAAAGTAATGATCCTGTGTCGAGTGAGAAAGGTTTTCCATTAAATGTGGGGTTGGTTGGACACAATATTTGTGAAGAGGTAATCTTCTGACAAAAGGCAAGGAATACCCATCTTTCTGCTAAACAAAATTGATCGAACTTATAATTCATTAGATCTTTTTGATAAGTGTAAGCCAAATATCGTAAGTGAATAAGTCCCGGCTGTTCAGTAATTTGATAACCAAATTCATTCTTGAAGAAATTATGACTGTAAGTCAAATTCGATTCAAATTGAGAAATGTTTTTTCTCGTCATTAGAAATTGAACTAGTAATTCTATCTCTTTTTCGGAGATATCCATGCTAGAACACAATCTGTTAAACTCTCTTATTATAGTTCTAGGCGAATAAAGCTTTCTATTCTTAATCTTATTCTTCATAGAAGAATAGCTGGATGTAGAAGAGAACAAGAGACTAGGTACAGAAGTATTCATTAGTTTTTGCAACTCGATCACGTATGACGGATCCTTTAAATACTTTATGAGTTCAAAGTCTATCTTTAAATTGATAAAGGCTAAGGAAATAACTTCAAAATATTGAAGAACGAAATACCCAAGGACGAAAAAAGGGATAAGAATCCCATATTCATACCCCCGAGCATTTAGTAATCTCAGATGTCCCCATATGAATGGTACTGATGACTTCTCTCGATCACTTGTTTCCTCTATGAAAAAATCCTCACAGGAAGACAAAAACTCATTCCAAGGATTCGTTACAAATAAAAACTTATTAAGAAGATTCGTTCTGAATCTAAAACTCAATTGAAATAGATTCGTTATAAATTTCCGTTGTATAGGTTCCCATAATGGATGATAAAGTTCCCACAAGATATTCAATTTATGCATAATCTTATGTTTAATATCTCGAAAAATAGATACAAATTGATTATTGCCATGTAGCAATATCTCCGGAAGAGTATCTAAAAGTATATTTACAAGATATTTAGACCATGCAGAAGTAAAAAACCAAGGCATATAGGTTTTAAACAGTTCCATTTTTGAAAAAATACTATCTATTCGATAGATCCTATACATCTCCTGTTTCTTAACACGTTCATTAAAACGAGATGATGGTATAATTTTATGTTCCTCTTTAGATGAAATTGAAAGGGTACTCCTTCCATCTATGCCTTTTTTTCTAATTATGTTTTTTGAACTTTCGGTTACAAGCCAATCTTGAATACGATGAAGCATTTCCTGGTTCTTATTGGGAAATATTTCGGATAGTAAATCATCTTGATAAGATCGAGTTTCAATAAGACCCATGTTTGAACTGAAACCCTTTTTAAGGTACTGATCGAGGTTGTTTTCTTCTGAATCGGATCTATTGATAAAAGGTTCACAATAAGTTTTTTCAAAATTGACTATTTGTTTTTTTGTTAAAGGCGTTGTATAAATCTCTTCAATCGAGGAAAGATATCTTTTGTCACGAACGAATGGATTCAATCGAGTTAGTAATTTGAAGGATCTGTACAAGTCATAGATTAATACAAACGTTTGGTCACCACTTTGTTTTCGTTGTAAATATTTAGGTAAGAATATGTTAGATACTTGTGATTGGATGAACGAAATAGTATCTTTATCTAAGTGAACGGGTCCTATTTCATCAATAGGCAAAGAAGAGAGATTGGTGTGGATGGACAAAAAATTGAATAATTGTCCATATGTAAGATTCTTCCTTTTTTTATGAATCCTTTCCATATAAGAAGGTAATCTCTTATTATAATTTGACCGAGGATGATGCAAATAATCAAAAAATTGGAGCGTATTTGCTCCGTGAAAAGAAGCTCTCAATGAGCTCTGATCAGATAGTTTCGCGGGATTCAACCAATTGTCTCCATCGTTGGATATCGTCGAAAAATCAGTGTTATCGAATGATTCCATGCGATTATTTTCATAATTGAATAAGTCAATAATCAATGGATTAATCGGTATCTCATTCGGAATAAATGGTGCAATTGTTCTTTCATCGATCAATAATTTTGATCTTTGTGAAAGATTATAGTCATATAAAAGAAAGGGTTTATATTTTTTTAAATGAACGATTAGAGCACCAATTGGCTCCAACAACTCATTTAATTGTAGATAATTAAGACTTTTGAGTTTATGAAAGCGAAAATCCAAAATAGAAATGAAATTATTGAACTTATAATTGAACTTCGAAATTATATTGAAGTTCGAATTTAAGATCTTGACAATATTTTCAGAGAGGGAAGAAAACTTTGAATAATCTTTTTTGTTGGGAATTACAGACCAACCAATTGAATCTTTATTAGTATTAGTACATGATTCAATTGGATCAAACACTATTTTGAAATAGTTTTGTTTAGAAACAAAATGTTTCCAATATTTTAGAAAGTATTCGGTCTGATTGGACCATTTGTACACATTTAAATTCCGATTTATATTTTGATTTGTTCGAATAAGAAAATGTTTGAACCATTCTCTCTGACTTTTTCTCCAATTTGATGAATGACGGCCAATTGTATCTTTCGTTACATTATGAAAACTTTCATTTTCTATCCAATTTGTTTGAATTTGATCCTTTAAATTGCGACTGAACCTGTTCATAAAATAGAATCTGTTGAATGCATTTGCCGAATATACAACAATCTTATATCGAATCGATTCATACCAATTGAAAGCTTCAGTTCTATAATAATTAAGAGGGGTTTCGATCTCCAAGCGATTTTTGAAATAGCTTTGGCTCAATTCTTTGTTGATTATTTGATCTAAATATTCATCTTCTTTACCAGTAATATTGAGTAGAACCCATAAAGATTGATTCTTCAATTTATCCCTGTGGTTGAAGATCCGATTGAATCTCAACGATCCATTCTCATTGAGTTCATATAATAGATTCATGTGATGATCAATATCAAGGGAATTCTTATCATGAACCTGGCTAGGCTTAGTTATTGATAGAATGAATTGATCTGTTATTTTCAGAACGATTTTTTTCGTTTTTGATCTCAAATTGTTGTGCAATATGTACTGTCCTTGCTTTCTAATAATATTACATCCGGGATCTGATGAAATAGTACAATTTGAGGAAGGATTTTCGATTTGAAAATATGTTTTGATCTTCCATAGATAAACAATCCTATTCATTAATGAATTGGATTTTGAATCCCTGAAATCCTGGAAAAAAACATCTTGTTGCCTTTTAAAGAATCTTTTAAATAAGTTGAAATCTTCAATGGACTTCTTAGTAGCACTAGGACCACCCATACACGGTTCATCTATTGGCAATATGTTAAAAAAAGAATAACGAATTGATTTTGTAAAATTATCAATGAATCTTTTCCTTTCCTTTGGAAAGGAATTATCTTCCATATATCTTTGATCTTCTTTAAATAATTCTTTCGCCCAAGAGATTGGAGAATATTCTGATAAACACTTTGAGGACAAATCTGATTCTCTTTTTGTTTGTTCTCTTTCAATAGGAGAAAGATCCCAAAGAATTGATCTTTCTCTTCGTTGCTCAATCTCCGTTTTATTTCTTGTGAATGGATCTTCACAAAGATCTTTTTCAGGTTCCCAATACTCATTTTTGGTTGAATTTATAGTTGAATCGATCTTCAAATTTATATCTTTCTTATCCTTCTCTGAATGAGTTTCGCCCGGTCCTTTATTTTCCGAGATAATCTCATCCTTCTTGTTCATGTTCCTGTCATATCCTGAATTGAAACTAATGGGATTGGAATGCTCTATGGATCGATTGTAAGATCTTTTCAATTGGAACGACAGGAAAAGATGCGGAAATATCAACCAATTTTTAGTGAAAGGTTTTAAATATTCTTCCGATGTTTCATTTCCAAGTTCCATAAAGTTTATATGTATAGGAAAGAGTTTCATCAAATAGAAATTTTTTCTCTCAATCATACTACTTTTATGATTGAAGCGATATGTAAGGACCGATAATGTAAGTACTACTACACCTTGGATCAAAAAATATGGATTGCTTTTGCGTAGATCGCGTAAAAGCAACGTACTGACAATTCTAAGGTCAAAGAGCTTTATAAGGCGCTCTCGATGCGAAAGGATTTGAATTAAAAATCTCACCAAATTGGATTCGGTCCATTGATTGCATAGAAATTGATAGCTTTGTATCTCCTCCAATTTCACTATCCAGGATCTGTTTTTTTTCATTTTTTTTTTTTTTACCCCCCCCCCCTTTTTTTTCATCCCAATTAATGGAATATATAAACTAATATTGATTTAATATAATTGAAATCTCGTGTCAACTAATATGGATTTAATATAATCGGAAAGATTGTGTCAACTAATATGGATTTAATATAATCGGAAAGATTGTGTCAACTAATATGGATTTAATATAATCGGAAAGATTGTGTCAACTAATATGGATTTAATATAATCGGAAAGATTGTGTCAACTAATATGGATTTAATATAATCGGAAAGATTGTGTCAACTAATATGGATTTAATATAATCGGAAAGATCGTGTCAACTAATATGGATTATATAGAATCGGAAAGCTCGTGTCAACTAACCAATACCATTATACTAAATGGATAGTAAATATACCAAATGGATAAAATCCATTCCGTTTTTTCTCTTATTTTATGGGCGAACGACGGGAATTGAACCCGCGCGTGGTGGATTCACAATCCACTGCCTTGGTCCACTTGGCTACGTCCGCCCCGTAAAAACAAACCAATTGTCTCTATCCACGGTCATTTCTTACAAGAAGAATCAATTTTATAGGTTAATGAACTAACGTTTGTATGTAGGTCGACGACCCCTGACAGGGGATCAGAGCAAGATCGATGACTAGCTCCTAACCAACTCTCGAACAAGTTGTTCAGTCCAGCCTTGGACCTCTGTAAAATGTCTGTTTACAATATTTGACATGAATCAAATATGAGAGAATTTGATTGGGTCCCGAATCACCCAATTTAAGATCCGAGTCTATACTCATATTATAGAATGACTATGTTTATGATCTTTATCCAGCATCCATGGCTGAATGGTTAAAGCGCCCAACTCATAATTGGCGAACTCGCGGGTTCAATTCCTGCTGGATGCAGAGGAACTGCCCATATCCATTATTTCTGGAATGGGAAGAAGGATGAGGAGTAACAACAAACATGAAATTGAACAGTACCAAACCTTTCATTTTTTTTTTGAAAGGCTTGGTACTGTTCAGTTAAGCAATACACAGTAACAATCCATCGGAATA